GTTATTTTATTGTGATTCAACATTAAAAGAACAGAATCACGCTCTGTAGGATTTGAACCTACGACATCGGGTTTTGGAGACCCACGTTCTACCGAACTGAACTAAGAGCGCTTTATTATGATGGGAGATACGGATGTCAAGAAAAGGATTCTTTTTGTACCCCCAATACATCTTGTATGTATAGTATCATAAAATGGTAGATTGTGTCCAATTTTAATCGATCTCAATTGACCCCTCGTTACTGTCCATAGGAGAAGTGATAAGTAGGGATGACAGGATTTGAACCCGTGACATTTTGTACCCAAAACAAACGCGCTACCAAGCTGCGCTACATCCCTTTCATTTGTTGTACAGTGCCATTGTAGGGAATCCATGTTTTGTTTTCCACATCACAATTTCCTCTATCTAAATAGAATTTATTTTGCCACTTCTTCTTTTTGGTTTTTTGGTTTCATTCTCATAAAGAATTATATACATACCTAACGTATAAACGTATAAAGGAATGAATATTTATCAGTAGTGCTCAGGAAGGAGGGTTCATCTTTTTCTGTTTTAGGGACAGGTAGATTTCATCTACCGGATCGTTGTATATATCCATTTTGGTTAGAGATTCCCCGTACAAATGATCTTTAACTACATATGCATCTGATCATATATGTATTACAATATACAATAAAGTCAATAAAGTTAAAGAAAAAGAAGGAGGATTTTCAATGCGAGATATAAAAACATATCTCTCCACGGCACCTGTGCTAACTACTCTATGGTTCGGGTCTTTGGCGGGTCTATTGATAGAGATCAATCGTTTATTCCCAGATGCGTTGACATTCCCCTTTTTTTCATTCTAGTTATTGACATGGGAAGGGATCAAGAAGATTAGAGATACAATAAATTCTCTGTGACTAACCCCCCCCTTTTTTCAGTTCTTTAGGATAGGAAAGAAAGAGTAAAGAATAAAAGTGGATTGAATCTCATCGAAACTCGGGTTCGGGTTAATATAGGGAGAACAGAAATGGAAATGTGGGTCGAGGGCAGGCTGTTCAAGATCATACAAGATACTAAATGAAATACTGGGATTGGGAATAATTGATAGTTAGAAATATTTGTATTACTTAATAATTTGATTACTCTATTGATTGCAACGAAATCTTTCATAATTGAATTGGATTTCGAGTTAGCGACTTCTCGTCTATTTATTTTTCATTCCTTTCTTCTTCGCTTCGGTTCGAATCGAAAATAGAAGAATTGAGTGAATTCAAAATCCAAAGGAGGTTCATGGCTAAGGGTAAAGATGTCAGAGTAGTAGTTATTTTGGAATGTACCAGTTGTGTCCGAAATGGTTTGAATAAAGAATCGCGGGGCATTTCCAGATATATTACTCAAAAGAATCGACACAATACACCTAGTCAATTGGACTTGAAAAAATTCTGCCCTTATTGTTACAAACATACGATTCATGGGGAGATAAAGAAATAAATCGAACGGAACGCGTGTGCCACTCTTCCAAGGAAGAGGAAGAAATTACATATACATATATAATATATACAAATCCAGTCCTATTTTGGTCGGATCCGAAATGAATGAAGAAATAGGATTTTAGAAATAAGAAATAAACCATGGATAAATCCAAGCGGCCCTTTCATAAATCCAAGCGATCTTTTCATAGGCGTTTGCCCCCAATTGGATCGGGGGATCGGATTGATTATAGAAACATGAGTTTAATTAATCAATTTATTAGTGAACAAGGAAAAATATTATCTAGACGAGTGAATAGATTAACCTTGAAACAACAACGATTAATTACTATTGCTATAAAACAAGCTCGTATTTTATCTTCGTTACCTTTTCTTAATAATGAGAAACAGTTTGAGAGAACCGGGTCGATCCCTAGAACTACTGGTCCTAGAACCAGAAATAAATAAGCCTATTCCTCAATCGAATCAAAACTCTAATTCGAACTCAGATTGAAGTTTTGTTCGAAAAAGCCGAGAGATTGTCGCGCCATAATGTAATAATAAAAAAAAGAATGGGGGAAGAATAAATCTTTTTTTTTTATTGAAACGTGTTCGTTCATTCCTACTACTTATCTTATCATACGAATTTCTACTATACCCTCCCGGAGTTCATTCTCCGGGGAACTCCGTTTAAAGTATTCCAGTGAATTCCTTCCAATCTCCTTATTTGATGATCGCATTGGAAATCGTGTCAAGACAATTCCTATTTGATATGGCTATTTGTGCAGGTATTTTACGATTAAGAAGCAACTGCCTCTTGTACAGATCAAGTATTAATCTACTATAACTATAACTATGGGATCCCCTATTTTCACGAGTTACTGCATTTATCCGAGTGATCCACAAACGACGAAAACTTCTCTTTCGCCTGCCTCTATCCCGATGAGTGGAAACCAAAGCTCTCATTTTCTGTTGAGTAGTAGTTCGAGTAAGTCTTGAATGAGCCCCTCGAAAGGTTGCTGCAAATAAACGAATTTTTGTTCTACGTCTCCGAGCTATATATCTTCGTCTAACTCTGGTCATTGAATCAAAAGAAACTTTGATGAATAACTAATTGATTTCTTTTCTTTCAGTCATTCTTTTCCCCTCTCCTGGTTTATTAATAACAAAACGGATTCTTCCGATGTATAAAATTAAAATAAAAATTCCAATGGCTTTTGCTACTATAACCTTCCCAACCACGATTTTTTTATTTCTTCCAAGCATTTCACCTCAAAAAAAAAGAAATTGTACCGATATTAGGTATAAAATAAATCGTAAATGGACAAATAGTGGCTTCCATCGTTTCTATGGTTACTTCTTAAACGGCGAGGTCCTCTCTATACACCGGAGCCCCTTTCCTCATTTAATCAATGTTATTGGTAACTTGTACAGTTCACGCTCTTTGGCTCTACCGATGAATTATCGAGTAATAGGTCTTTTTTCAATGGGATCTATCCATACAGTGACGGCATTTAATTATGAAGGTTGAATAGGTAGCTGACCCTGTTAGTCCGTTCTTGCAAAAGTAGGAGCATAATCTTTCTGCTTCTTAAATATCATTCCCCCGCTTAATGGATAACCATTTGCTACCAATGGGAATTGCTTTTCATCTCAAATCGAGGTGATTGGATTTGCACCAATGGAAACCATAAATTCCATACAAATAGAGGTATACGAGAGATCTTTATTTTTCGATAGTGAATGGAGTTCTTCCATTCTATTCATTGGTACGAGTCATTGATACTGTAAAAATCGTCTCATTTGTTCTAGCTCATGATCCGAACGAGTCGCACATACACCCTAGTACATGTTCCTCGACGCTGAGGACATCCTCGAAGAGCGGGGGATTTCGTGACATTTCTGATTGGCTGTCTTGTGTTTCTAATAAGTTGTTTAATAGTTGGCATGCTGAATCATATACAGAATGGGCTGGTTTAGATCGATCCTAACCGGATGATTATGAATTACTTCCATTTCATATTTTACCCAGGTAAGAAGATAAAAGATCAAATAAGGGTTCATTCAAATTAGGATTCGAAATGGAATCAAAGATTTATGCGAAATCCCCGGTATTTTCGATCGCTACAAGATCAACAATGCCATAATCTTGGGCTTCTGTTGCTGACATAAAAACATCCCTTTCCATGTCTTCGGATACAACCCATAAAGGATTGCCCGTTCTTTGTACATAAACCCTTGTGAGGGTTTCGCGGAGTTTCAGTAGTTCTTCCGCTTCCAGGATAAATTCTCCTGTGGGTGCCTCATAAAAAGAACTAGCAGGTTGATGGATCATAACCCTGATGATATAACATAATGAACGATTCCTCTATCTCGCACGATTGGGCGAAGGGAAGGGATAAAGAATAACAAGCAGGGAGAAAAAGATAGAATTGAACAACCGTACAGGCATCTTTTGTGCATACGGCTCTGTAATGGAATTTTTTTTTCTCTTTTTTCATCGAAGAAAGAGACAAGTCGAATCTATCAGACCCAGATCGTTGAATGATCCATTTACCATCCTTCCTTTTGGAGTAATCAAAAAATACTATGATGGTTCCGTTGCTTTATATATTTATCTCGTCTGTGATTCAGCAATCCCAAAGTTTCTTTCTGATCCGATCAAATAAAAATAAGTAAAAAATGATCTTTTTTTTTTATTTTCACACTCTTTCATAACATAAATATTGGAAAGAGACTTCTGATGTGGAAGCAAAAAGGTTTGTGACGCTGAAATGGACCCCGATACATAAGATCAAGTCGGAAATAACCTTTCTTTCATACTACTATCTCGATACATAATCTCGTATTATGAAAAAAGAATAATAGTTTGCTCATATCGAACTTGAAATGCCATGCTATTATTACTTAATATTATTATTATTTTATTCATATTCCATATGACGAAGGCATAGTCTTTTTTTCTCTCAAATAAAAAAACTCATTGGCGCCAAGCGTGAGGGAATGCTAGACGTTTGGTAATTTCTCCTCCAACCAGGATGAAAGATCCCATTGAAGCGGCTAATCCCATGCATATTGTATGTACATCTGGTGGCACAAATTGCATAGTATCATAAATAGCTATTCCTGGGATTACCCATCCGCCGGGAGAATTTATAAACAAATACAGATCCCTGGTATCATCCTCTATACTGAGATATACCATGAGACCAACAAGTTGATTCGAGATCTCGCTATCAACTTCTTGGCCTAAAAAAAGTAATCTTTCTCGATGAAGTCGGTTGATTAGGACAAAATTCTATTCCTTAGGAACCGTACACGCACCTTTGGGTGCATACGGTTCAAAAAATCAAAATGGAGAAAAAAAAAAAAAAAGAAATTGTCGATTCCAGCCCTATTTCTTTTTTCGTAGCGGGCTTTTTCTTCCATTTTTTAAGAAACATGAGTTTTGACTTGCTTCCCTATAAAATCAAAAAAGAATTCACTGAACTTATCGAGCTAACCCCTCATTGATGTATTGTTTCATCGAGATCTAAATCACGATGTAATTTTCTTGTTCCCGAATGGGCCTCTTCCACTCTTTTAGGTTTATGCTCTACTCCGGGTAAAGATCTGCCCGAATTCGATTTGCACATATAGGACAAATGATCCCAGTACCGCTTCTTTTTGCTATGACTTCTTTTTTTTTTTTTTCAATTTGTTTCATTTTCATGCCTTCCACAAAATATTCGATGTATTCATCATATTATTCCATTAATTGGCAATTTGAGATCACTCATATGGTATAAAGGAATCATTTCTGATAGGGTGGTAATCATACATGGATTACCTTGGTATTTTCTGAACGGAGCCTGTATACTTCATTTTATTGGTCCAAGCCAACCATAAATTCTTTTAATTGAGAATATTGATCCTCCAACCAAATAAATTGATCTAATTGCACTTCACGCTTCGAATTATTGATGGTTCAATCAATCTTTCTTGGGCGAAACAGAGGATATCTCGATCGGGGGAGAGAACGGGGAAATCCCATATGACCCAATATGTCTGACAAGTCACACTATACGTCAACCCAAACTGCATCTTCCTCTCCAGGACTCCGAAAAGGTACTTTTGGAACACCAATGGGCATTAAATGAAAGAAAAATTAAGTATTCTATTTCACTTTGATGTGGAAACGTAACAAACAATGGTTTATTGTCTTCATAATATTGTCGTTTATCGTATTTTATCGATAGATTGGAAGATTCATAGAGGAAGACGGAATAAAGGAAAATTCTTACGAACGGATCGTTCGAATGAGAAACAAGTATCTATACATTCGCTCACAAAAAATAGGATTAATCCCCCCATTGCGTATTGGTACTTATTGGGTATAGAATAGATCTGCTTCTCTTTGTTCCTACGAACAGAATTGTTCAATTATTACTAACGGAACAGAATAAATATTAACCCTTGTTTCGAGATAATCCAATGAAAAGGTGAGGTCCATAGCATAGTTATTTCCAATGTGATAAAGTTACATAGTATCTATTTTTTCTTTGAGAAAGGGGTATTTCCATGGGTTTGCCTTGGTATCGTGTTCATACCGTCGTATTGAATGATCCCGGTCGGCTGCTTTCTGTCCATATAATGCATACAGCTCTAGTTTCCGGTTGGGCCGGTTCGATGGCTCTATACGAATTAGCAGTTTTTGATCCTTCTGACCCCGTTCTTGATCCAATGTGGAGACAGGGTATGTTCGTTATACCCTTCATGACTCGTTTAGGAATAAACAATTCATGGGGCGGTTGGAGTATTACAGGAGGAACTATAACGAATCCGGGTATTTGGAGTTACGAAGGTGTGGCCGGGGCACATATTGTGTTTTCTGGCTTGTGCTTCTTAGCAGCTATCTGGCATTGGGTGTATTGGGACCTAGAAATATTCTGTGATGAACGTACGGGAAAACCCTCTTTGGATTTGCCCAAGATTTTTGGAATTCATTTATTTCTCTCAGGGGTGGCTTGCTTTGGGTTTGGCGCATTTCATGTAACAGGCTTGTATGGTCCTGGAATATGGGTATCCGATCCTTATGGCCTAACCGGAAAAGTACAATCTGTAAATCCAGCGTGGGGTGCGGAAGGTTTTGATCCCTTTGTTCCGGGAGGAATAGCCTCTCATCATATTGCAGCAGGTACATTGGGTATATTAGCAGGTCTATTCCATCTTAGTGTCCGCCCACCCCAACGTCTATACAAAGGATTACGTATGGGCAATATTGAAACTGTCCTTTCCAGTAGTATCGCTGCTGTCTTTTTTGCAGCTTTCGTTGTTGCTGGAACTATGTGGTATGGTTCAGCAACTACCCCGATCGAATTATTTGGTCCCACTCGTTATCAGTGGGATCAGGGATACTTCCAGCAAGAAATATATCGAAGAGTTGGCGCCAGTCTAGCCGAAAATTTGAGTTTATCGGAAGCTTGGTCTAAAATTCCCGAAAAATTAGCTTTTTATGATTACATCGGTAATAATCCGGCGAAAGGTGGATTATTCCGGGCAGGCTCAATGGACAACGGGGATGGGATAGCTGTTGGATGGTTAGGACACCCTATCTTTAGAGATAAAGAAGGGCATGAACTTTTTGTACGCCGTATGCCTACTTTTTTTGAAACATTTCCAGTAGTTTTGGTGGACGGAGACGGAATTGTGAGAGCCGATGTTCCTTTTAGAAGGGCAGAATCGAAGTATAGTGTCGAACAAGTGGGTGTAACTGTTGAGTTCTATGGTGGCGAACTCAATGGAGTCAGCTATAGCGATCCTGCTACTGTGAAAAAATATGCTAGACGTGCCCAATTGGGTGAAATTTTTGAATTAGATCGTGCTACTTTGAAATCCGATGGTGTTTTTCGGAGCAGTCCAAGGGGTTGGTTCACTTTTGGACATGCTACGTTTGCTTTGCTCTTCTTTTTCGGACACATTTGGCATGGCGCTCGAACCTTGTTCAGAGATGTTTTTGCTGGGATTGACCCAGATTTGGATGCTCAAGTGGAATTTGGAGCATTCCAAAAACTTGGAGATCCAACTACAAGGAGACAGGTAGTCTGATACAATATTGCTCCGGTATCTTTCGCCTCTATATTTGATTTTTTTGATTTGACATAAGGTACCGTAGAAATATTGATTTGAATCATCGCCTTTCTTTGCTCTTGTCCTTTCTTTATCTGGGAAATAATCCTAAATGAACAGGTGTGGAAGCTATAATTGTAAACAACGATCGAATCTATGGAAGCATTGGTTTATACATTCCTCTTAGTCTCGACTTTAGGGATAATCTTTTTCGCTATATTTTTTCGAGAACCGCCTAAGGTCCCGACTAAAAAGATGAAATGATTTTTCATTATCTTAATTGAAGTAATGAGTCCCCCATATGGGGGACTCATTACTTCAATTAGTCTCCGTGTTCCTCGAATGGATCTCTTAGTTGTTGAGAGGGTTGCCCAAAAGCGGTATATAAGGCGTACCCTGTAAAGCTTACAAGTGAACCAGATATGGAGATGGCGACTAAGGTTGCTGTTTCCATTATTAGAGAATTTCAAGACCACGATGGATCTATGCTACGATAAGATCGTTTATTTACAACGGAATAGTATACAAAGTCAACAGATCTCAACCAATGCAATAGTATTTATGGCTACACAAACCGTTGAGGGTAGTGCTAGATCTGGGCCAAGACGAACTATTACAGGGGATTTATTGAAACCATTGAATTCAGAATATGGTAAAGTGGCTCCTGGATGGGGAACCACCCCATTTATGGGTGTCGCAATGGCTCTATTTGCGATATTCCTATCTATTATTTTAGAGATTTATAATTCTTCCGTTTTACTGGATGGAATTTCAATGAATTAGGTCCATAAGAACCAGAAGCCCTAGCTTTTCAATCAAAAATGAATCACTTAGGACTCAGATTTATAGTCCATTCTGGTAGTTTGACCGTGGAATTCCGTTGTTTCGGTATTTCCGGAATATGAGTGTGCGACTTGTTATAATTGATCCTATTGATAGTACAGAGAATGGGTCTGTCATCTCGACAGAGATGGTTCTGCCTCGTCGGATATTCATCCTAGTATCTGGAGCACGGAATATATGGAATAGATCAAGAAATATTTGAACTATGATTCATACCTACTATTCAGACCTCGTGACTGGACTTCAAAAAATTTTCAAACAAAGAGGTATTTGATAAATTGAACGATTTTTCTTCCTTTAGAATCATGCTTATTTTGACCGAAGGACAAATCTTTCTCTGGATTTTTAGTCATTACATCTATGAATAAGTGATGATCAAATAGTTCTTACTCATAGAACCCTTGGTCTTAGTTTTTGGGTTTTATTGAATCATCGTGGTTCTAGTATGAATCTGAGGTTTCAATCGATTCATAGGGTCTCAACAAGAGAATTCCTATCAAAAAAAAAAAAATAGTAAACAATAGTCAATCTGCATTACGCACAAACAAAAACAACAAATCAAATAACAAATAAATAGGGGAATAGAAGATTCAAGAGGCCTGTAACGATCAACATAAAGACAGATGAGCTAACTTGATATTTTGGCATTCTCATCACAACAAAGAAGAGAGTTCGGATTTTGGTTCCTTCGTATCTTCAGAGACGATTGAATCAAGTGGATAAATAAGAAATTTCAAATTTTCTATTACATATCCATTGTAATCAGTATTTGGGTGTTTCTGCTTGAGCCGTACGAGATGAAATTCTCATATACGGTTCTCAGAGGGGGAGTCCCCTTGGTTTACCTATCTCAATAAAGTATATGATTGGTTCGAGGAGCGTCTCGAGATTCAGGCGATTGCAGATGATATAACTAGTAAATATGTTCCTCCTCATGTCAATATATTTTATTGTCTAGGAGGGATCACACTTACTTGTTTTTTAGTACAAGTAGCTACGGGTTTTGCTATGACTTTTTACTATCGTCCGACCGTTACGGAGGCTTTTGCCTCTGTTCAATACATAATGACTGAAGCCAACTTTGGTTGGTTAATCCGATCAGTTCATCGATGGTCAGCAAGTATGATGGTCCTAATGATGATCCTACACGTATTTCGTGTGTATCTCACGGGCGGGTTTAAAAAACCTCGCGAATTGACTTGGGTTACGGGTGTGGTTCTGGCTGTATTGACTGCATCGTTTGGTGTAACTGGTTATTCCTTACCCCGGGACCAAATCGGTTATTGGGCAGTAAAAATCGTGACAGGCGTACCTGAAGCTATTCCCGTAATAGGATCACCTTTAGTAGAGTTATTGCGTGGAAGTGCTAGTGTGGGTCAATCTACTTTGACCCGTTTTTATAGTTTACACACTTTTGTATTACCTCTTCTTACTGCCGTATTTATGTTAATGCATTTTCCAATGATACGTAAGCAAGGTATTTCAGGTCCTTTATAGAGAAGACAGATCATAGATATTTGTAATCGATCATATATAATTTCGGGGAGGAACAATAGTGTTTTATTGCTACAAATATGGATTATTGAAAAGAATAA